AAATTAAACTTTATATTGATGTTTTGTTGAACTTATTTTTTAAAAAAAAAAATATTATTTTAAGGGTAGTCAATAAAAATTAGCATGATAAAATGGTAAGAAAATAAAGAATATGGGGGTAATATAATAGATTTTAAAAAAATTGATTGGGGGAAGGAAGGAAGGGGAGGCGGGGGGTTGAGGATGGCCAAATCGTCGATTAAATCGTCGAAAATCGCGATTTCTGCATCGAAATTTCGTTAATAAAGATTTACAGGATATATAATCAATAGAAATTTATATATTATTAAACAGTTTAATAAATATAAGTAAAAATAATAATCGTATATATTTAACCATCGTTATAAAAATATAAATATAAAAGATGACTATTAATTAATATACATTTATTAATATACAGAAAAAATTTCTCATAATCTATAAATAATTTATTAATGATTAAATGGTTTATTTGATTAATAAGTCTTATTATACACTATATGATTAAGGGAGAATAAAATAATTTATTTAATTATTAAATTGCGGTCAATTTACAAATATCTCATATATTTATAAATTAATATAATAATATTAATATATATTTTATATATATATATATATTATAAATATTAATATATTTACCAATAGATTACTAGTTATATATAAATAAATCNNNAATANATATATATATATATATATAATAAGTAAATTATAGGATATATATACATTTATTAATTAATAAATATTTAATAAATAAAAAAAAAGAATATAATATATATTTATTATTATATAAATATTATATATATATATAAATAGATATATTTTTCTAAATTATTAATAATATATTAAATATTAATTTATATATATATTAATATATATATATATATATATAAATATTTCTATATTATTATATTATACTAAATATTATATTAAGCGATTTTGAATAGTTAATTAATTTTTGTAATTTTTTAAAAAAAGTTCATAAATAGATATAAAATTAATTTTTGTATAGGTTGCTAATTTCATTAATATAAAGTTTAATTTTGATTTGGGGAAGTCATTATGTTTTTTATTTATATGTAAATTTTTGTGGGGTTTTATAAAAATTTTTAAGAATATTTTATGGGGGTAAATATTCGCAGTATGTAAATTTTTTTATTTAAGAAATTAAGAATGATAAATAAGTAATAGTATTAACAAAATTTGTGCCAGCAGTTGCGGTTATACAAAAAATACAAATGAATTTTTTTGGTTTATAATAAAATGTTTTTTTTTAATGAAAATTAGATTTATTAAGTGAAATTTTAAATTTAAATTAGTTAACAGTTAGGTTATTTGAAATTATGAAATTTAGATTTTAAACTAGGATTAGATACCCTATTATTTTAAATGTAAATTGTTTTATATCAAAGTAGTAATAGTTATGATCTTCAAATTTTAAAATTTTGGCGGTATTTTAGTCTATTCAGAGGAACCTGTTCTATAATTGATATACCACGATAAAATGTACTTAAATTATTAGCTTGTATATCGTCGTTATTAATTATTTTATTAGAAATTTAATAATTAAGATTTTTTATTAAAAAATAAATCAGATCAAGGTGCAGTTTATGTTTAAGAAGAAATGGGTTACAATAAATTTATTTATTATGAATTTATTTATTTAAATTAATAATGAAGGAGGATTTGATAGTAATAAAATTTAAATAAATTTTATGATTTTAGCTCTAAAATGTGTACATATCGCCCGTCGCTCTTATTTTAAAGTGAGATAAGTCGTAACATAGTAGGTGTACTGGAAAGTGTGTCTGGAAATACAAATTAGAGCTTGGTTAGTAAAGTTTTTTACTTACATTAAAAAGAAGTCGTGCAATTCGATTTAATTTGATGTAAAAAAATTATTTATTATTAATTTTGTTTTAGTGTTAATAAAAATAATTTTATAAATTAAGTTTTTAGTATGGATTATAGAAAAAAATTTATTTATTATAGTTAAATAGTATTGTAAAAGAATTTTGAATTAAATTTTAATAGTTTAAAAGTAAAGTTTATTTTTTGTACCTTGTGTATCAGGGTTTATTTAATAATTATTATATATTTAATTTTCCCGATTTTAAGAGAGAGAATAAATAATTTTTTTTATTGTGAAAAAAATATTTATAATTATTTATTAGAAATGAAAAGTTATTCGTTCTTAAATGTATCTGGTTTATTTAGAAGTGAATTTAATTCAGTTAATTTTATTTATTTTTATAATTAAAAATTTATTTAATAAAATTAATAATAGTTAAGGGGATAAGCTTTTAATTATTTTCTATAAATAATTGAGTAAAAATTTAAATTTGTAAGTTTAGAAATATTTATCATTAATAGTTTGTTTTAATTAATTTAATAAATTAATATTATTTTTTTTATTTTAGGTTTATATAAGTAAATTTTATTAAATTATAGAATTTTAGTTATAATGATAAAATTAGTATATAGAATTTGTAATTAAGATAAAAATTAAAGTAATATAGAGGAATTCGGCAAATATTATGTTCGCCTGTTTAACAAAAACATGTCCTTTAGAGTAGAATTTAAGGTTTAACCTGCCCAATGATTATTTCAACGGCCGCAGTATATTGACTGTGCAAAGGTAGCATAATCATTAGTTTTTTAATTGAAAGCTTGTATGAATGGTTGGACGAGATATAAACTGTCTTTAAATTATAACTAGAATTTAATTTTTAAGTCAAAAAGCTTAAATAGATTTAAAAGACGAGAAGACCCTATAGATCTTTATAAATATAAGAATTTAAGTTTTAAGGATTATTTATTTTTATATTTTTTTATTTATTTAATTGGGGTAATAAAAAGATTTACAGAATTCTTTTTTATTTTAAACATAGATAAATGATTTGAATGATCCATTATTATTGATTATAAGATTAAGTTACCTTAGGGATAACAGCGTAATTTTTTTAAAGAGTTCTTATCGATAAGAAAGTTTGCGACCTCGATGTTGGATTAAAATTAATTTTGGGTGTAGAAGCTCAAAGGTTTAGTCTGTTCGACTATTAAAATTTTACATGATCTGAGTTCAAACCGGTGTAAGCCAGGTTGGTTTCTATCTTTAATTAATCAGAATATTTTAGTACGAAAGGACCAAATATTTAATATAAAATATTTAAAAATTTTAATAAGATTATTACTTTGGCAGATTAGTGTGGTAGATTTAGAATTTATTAATGTAAGTTTTTACAGGTAATATTGTATTTTTATGATCTACTTTTAATATTGGTTTGTTTATTATTATTGGTAATTTGTGTATTAGTGGGGGTTGCTTATTTGACATTATTGGAGCGTAAAGTATTAGGCTATATTCAAATTCGTAAGGGTCCTAATAAGGTTGGGTTTATGGGTTTAATTCAACCTTTTAGAGATGCCATTAAATTATTTTCTAGGGAACAAACTTTTCCATTAATATCAAATTATATTATATATTATTACTCTCCTGTGGTTAGATTGTTTTTGTCTTTGATGTTGTGGGTTTTAATACCTTATAAGTTTTGTTTATTTATATTTAATTTGGGGATGTTGTTTTTTTTATGTATAATTAGAATGGGGGTTTACACTTTATTAGTGGCTGGTTGGTCTTCAAATTCAAGATATTCAATATTGGGTGGAATACGTGCGGTAGCTCAGACTATTTCTTATGAAGTTAGATTAGCTTTGATTTTTATATCTTTTATAGTGTTAGTAGATGGTTTCAATTTAATTATATTTAAAAAATTTCAAGAATATTTTTGATTAATTTTTTTAACCCTGCCTTTGGGTTTAATTTGATTAGTTTCAAGTTTGGCAGAGACTAATCGAACTCCCTTTGATTTTGCTGAGGGTGAGTCTGAATTGGTTTCAGGGTTTAATATTGAATACAGAAGAGGGGGTTTTGCTTTAATTTTTTTATCTGAATATTCGAGAATTTTATTTATAAGAATATTATTTAGTCTTATATTTTTAGGGGGGGATATTTCTTCTTTTTTTTTTTATTTATATTTAGTTTTTATTTCATTTGTATTCATTTGGGTTCGAGGAACTCTTCCTCGTTTACGTTATGATAAATTAATATATATGGCTTGGAGGATCTTTTTGCCCATTTCATTAAATTATTTATTTTTATTTATTGGTTTAAAAATTTTCATTTTTTCTCTACTAATTTAGTGAATTATTTTTAGTAAAGTTAATAGAGGATCTAACTCTTTATTATGTTTTCAAAACATATACTTAGCAAGTTCATTAACTAGAAAATTAAATTATCTCATAGTTTATATATTAAGGGGTTGATAATAAAATATGAAAAATATAAGATAGTTAGGATTTGTCCAGTAATGATAAATGGATCTTCTACTGGTCGTATTCCAATTCATGTTAATAATAATATAATAATAGAGAATGTTCAAAATATAGATTGATTAATGGGGTAGAATTTCATTCTTTTAATTTTTCTTTTATTGGTTACAGGTAGAATGATCAGGATTAAAACTGATAAAATTAATGCAATTACTCCCCCCAGTTTATTAGGAATAGATCGTAAGATTGCATATGCAAATAAGAAATATCATTCAGGTTGAATGTGGATTGGGGTCACTAAGGGGTTAGCTGGAATAAAGTTATCTGGGTCTGATAGATAATATGGGGAAATTAATGTAATAATAGATAGAAGAAAAATTATTACAATAAATCCTATAATATCTTTAAATGAAAAGTATGGATGAAATGGGATTTTATCTATATTTCTATTTGTTCCTAGGGGATTGTTCGAACCTGTTTGATGAAGGAATAATAAATGGACTATTACTATTGCTGTGATTAAAAATGGTATGAGGAAATGAAGAGCAAAAAATCGTGTTAAAGTAGCGTTATCAACAGCAAATCCCCCCCAAATTCATTGAACCAATATATTTCCTAAGTAGGGAACAGCTGATAATAAATTAGTGATAACTGTAGCCCCTCAAAATGATATTTGTCCTCATGGGAGAACGTACCCTAAAAATGCAGTTATTATTGTTAATAAGAAAATTATTACACCCACTATTCATGTATGATATAATTTGTATGATCCATAATATATTCCTCGTCCAATATGAATATAAATACAAATGAAAAAAAATGATGCCCCGTTGGTGTGTAGAGTTCGTATTAATCACCCATAATTTACATTACGACAAATATGACTAATTCTTTCAAATGCTATTTCTATATTAGGGGTATAGTGTATAGCCAGGAAGATTCCTGTAATAATTTGAACTAATAAACACAAACCTAATAGTGATCCGAAATTTCATCATAAAGAAATATTAGATGGGGAGGGTAAGTCAATTAAGGCGTTATTTATGATATTTAATAAGGGATGGGAAATTCGTATGGGTTTATTCATTAAAATATTTGTCGTAGTGGTCCACTATTAAATTTTGTGATTTTTACTACCGCGATTAAAGTGATTAATAAGTAGTTAATTATTATAATTGTGATAATATGGTTTGGTTTATTATATATGGAATTTAAAGAGTTAAGATTTTCATTTTTTAGCAAGTTTATATTGTTTAATAATTCTATATTATTAGAAGTTTTGGATAGCATATTAATAAATAAAGGATCAATTTTTATTAATATTATAATAAATATGAAAATTAATGAAATGGTGAAAATTTTTGTTGAAAATTTAAATTTTTCATTTGATGCTAATCTAGTTATATATATAAAAAGAATTAACATTCCCCCTACTATAATTAAAAATAGAATATATGAGAATCAAGATGATAGTGAGAATATAATTATAATAATAGAAATAATAATTGTTTGGATTAGTAGATTAATTCCTATAGATAGGGGGTGATTTATAAATAAGAAAATTATAGAAAATATTAAATTTAGTAAGATTAAAAAATAAATATCAGGGAATAGTTTAAAAAAAAAATTTTAATTTTGGAGATTAAGGATAAGATGTGATTTTTTCTCTGAAGTTTTAAAAGAATAATTCTTATTTTTGATTTACAAGATCAATATTTTATTTTAAATTATTAAAACTTATTGTTTATATTTTGAATATTTTTTTTTTTATTTTAATATTTTTTATTGGATTATTAGTATTTTCTTTAAAACGAAAGCATTTATTATTAATATTATTGAGAATAGAATTTATAATTTTATCATTGTATGGTTTATTATTTATTTTTTTATCAATATTTGATTATGAGGTTTATTTTAGAATAATTTTTTTAGTTTTTTGTGTTTGTGAGAGAGTATTGGGATTATCAATTTTAGTTTCTCTGATTCGAACTCATGGGAATGATTATTTTTTTTCTATGAATTTATGTTAAAATTTTTTATTATAATAATTTTTATGATCCCCTTAAGAATAATAAATAATAGATTTTGATTTATTCAATTTATATTTTTTATTATAAGATTTATATTTTTATTTATGGGAAGATTTAATTATATATGAATAAATATTGGTTTTAATTTTGGGAGAGATATATTATCATTTAGATTGATTTTATTGAGATTTTGAATTTGTAGATTAATAATTTTAGCAAGATCAACTATTTATAATAAAAATAATTTCAGTAATTTATTTGTTTTATTTATTTTATTATTAATATTAATATTATATTGTACTTTTAGCTCTATGAATTTATTTATATTTTATATTTTTTTTGAAAGTAGATTAATTCCAACTTTATTTTTAATTATGGGGTGGGGTTATCAACCAGAGCGATTACAAGCAGGTATTTATTTATTATTTTATACTTTATTTATATCCCTACCTATAATAATCAGAATTTTTTTTTACTATAACAATTTTAATTCATTAATTTATTTCTTTTTTTTAGATTTTTTTAACTTTAATATTTATATATTTTTATCAATAATTGCAGCATTTTTAGTAAAAATACCCATATTTATAGTTCATTTATGGTTACCTAAAGCTCATGTTGAAGCCCCTATTTCGGGTTCAATAATTTTAGCAGGGGTTTTATTAAAATTAGGGGGTTACGGATTATTACGAGTGATATCTTTATTTTTGAGTATTGGAAAGACTTGGTCTCCTTTATTTGTGAGAATTGGATTAGTTGGGGGTTTTATTATTAGATTAATTTGTTTACGTCAAACTGATTTAAAGATTTTAATTGCTTACTCTTCTGTAGCTCATATAGGGATAGTATTAGCGGGCATCATAACTTTGAATTATTGAGGATTTAGAGGTTCTTTGATAATAATAATTGCTCATGGGTTGTGTTCTTCTGGTCTGTTTTGTTTAGCTAATATTTCTTATGAACGTTTAAATAGACGTTCTATATTTATAAATAAGGGTTTAATTAATTTAATGCCTAGAATATCTTTATGGTGATTTTTATTGAGTTCTTCTAATATGGCGGCTCCTCCCTCTTTAAATTTAATAGGTGAAATTAGATTATTAAATAGAATTATTTCTTGAAGATGATATACGATTTTATTTTTAATGTTATTATCATTTTTTAGAGCTGTTTATACGTTGTACTTTTATTCTTATAGTCAGCATGGTAAAATTTATTCGGGTAAGTTTAGAAGATCTTCTGGGTTTATTCGAGAATATTTGTTATTATTTTTGCATTGAGTTCCTTTAAATTTATTGGTTATTAAAAGAGAAATATTTATATTATGGATTTATTTAAGTAATTTAAGATAAAATGTTGATTTGTGGTATCAAGAATGTATAATTATACCTTAAATTATTTTATATATTTCTATTTGTGTGATTAGATATTTTTTTTTATTAATTTTTAGAGTTATTAGTTTTTTATTTGGGGTAAAATTTTTAATTTTGGATTATTCGGTTATTGTAGAGTGAGAGATTTTATCATTCAATTCTAATTTTATTGTAATAAGATTGTTGTTTGATTGAATATCTTTATTGTTTATGAGATTTGTTTTGTTTATTTCATCCATAGTAATTTTTTATAGAAATGATTATATATTGGGGGATGAGAATATTAATCGTTTTATTATATTAGTATTAATATTTGTTTTATCCATGATATTATTAATTATTAGTCCTAATTTAATTAGAATTTTGTTAGGGTGGGATGGTTTAGGATTAGTATCTTATTGCTTGGTAATTTATTATCAAAATATTAAATCATATAATGCAGGGATAATTACCGCTTTAATAAATCGAGTTGGGGATGTAATATTGTTAATTGCTATTGGATGAATATTAAATTTTGGAAGATGAAATTATGTTTTTTATTTAGATTATATAAAAAATGATTATGTTATACAGATTGTAATGATTTTAGTTATAGTTGCTGCTATAACAAAAAGAGCTCAAATTCCCTTTTCTTCTTGATTACCTGCAGCTATAGCGGCCCCCACTCCTGTTTCTGCATTAGTTCATTCTTCTACTTTAGTAACAGCAGGAATTTTTTTATTAATTCGTTTTAGAAGAATGATTAATGGGTTTCTTAGAGATTGTTTATTAATAATTGGAATTTTGACTATATTTATAGCTGGTTTAGGGGCTAATTATGAATTTGATTTAAAAAAAATTATTGCTTTATCTACTTTAAGTCAATTGGGTTTAATAGTTAGAATTTTAGCAATTGGGATAAGAAAATTAGCTTTTTTTCATTTATTGACTCATGCTATATTTAAGGCCTTATTATTTATATGTGCGGGGTGCCTAATTCATAGATTAAGGAATATACAGGATATTCGTTTTATGGGCAATTTAATGGTTTATATACCTTTGACTTGTATTAGAATAAATATTTCTAGATTAGCTTTATGTGGGATGCCTTATTTAGCTGGATTTTATTCAAAGGATTTAATTTTAGAATATGTTTCTATAAGTAATATAAATATATTTATATATATATTATTTTATTTTTCCACGGGTTTAACTGTATGTTATTCTTTACGTTTATGTTATTATAGAGTTACAGGAGAGTTTAATTTTTTTGGATTATTTATTTTAAATGATAAAAATTGAATTATATTAAAAAGTATAATAACTATATTGATTTTTGTTCTTTGTAGAGGTAGAATATTAATATGGTTTATTTTTCCGACTCCAATAATAATCTGCCTACCCTATTGAATAAAGTTATTAGCATTTATAGTGAGATTATTGGGGGGATGGATAGGTTATGAGATTTCAAAATTTTCTTTGAATTATTTTTCTAAGTCTTTAAATTTTTATAATTTAAGAAATTTTTTTGGAAGAATGTGATTTTTAGGAAGAATTTCGACTTTTTTTGTGAATTATATTCCTTTGATAATAAGATTTAAATTATACAAAATATTTGATCAAGGATGAAATGAATTTTTAGGAGGTCAGGGTTTATATAAAAGAATTAGAGCTAATTCCTCAATATTTCAATTTTTTCAAAATAATAATTTAAAAATTTATTTTATTTTAATAATTTTTTGATTAATAATTTTATTTTTTTTATTTATAATTTACTTAAATAGCTTATAATTAGAGTTTAATATTGAAGATATTAAGGAGATAAATTTTATCTTTAGGTATTTATAAAAACTTGAGTTTTATTTTTACATTGAAAATGTAAGATTTTATTTAAATTATATAAATAGAAATATAAACGGAATTAAACCGCTAAAGAAAAAAGTTAGCAGCTTTATCTTGATCATCATATTTCTTTAATTGGAATTTTTTATTCATTAATATCATTAACAGTGATAAACCTCTATTTTGGTTTCAATTAAATAAGGGCACTGTGTACCAAATTTTTAGGTCGAAACTAAATGTAAGTTTTACTTCTTATTTGAGAAAAATTGATATTTCAATACTTTCTAGATGCAAACTAAATGTTATGGTTAACTATAATCCCAAGTTTTTCAGTTTAAAGCTCCTTGGTTTCATTCATGATATAGTCCAATCAATAAAATAGAAATAAATAAAAATCTTGTATAAATAACTGAATAAAAATTTGAAATTTTATAAATTATAATTATAGGAAATAGGAGGGCAATTTCAATATCAAAAATTAAAAAAATTACTGCAATTAAGAAAAATTGAATTCTAAATGGAATTCGGGTTGAATTAATAGGATCAAAACCGCATTCAAATGGGGAGTTTTTTTCTCGATCTATAAAAGTTTTTTTTGATAAGATTCTTGCCACTATTATGGTAATGATAGCAATTAATATAATAATGATTATGGTAATTAATATTGAAAAAATTATTTATACTAAAAATAATTAGTCTTTTTGATTGGAAGTCAAATATACTTTATATATTATATAAATTATCTACCCCATCAGTAAATAGAAATATAGAGGAATAGCCATACTACGTCTACAAAATGTCAATATCATGCTGCTGCTTCAAATCCAAAATGATGGATCGAAGAGAAGTGATTGTTGTAATGACGCATTAAACAAATTAATAAAAATGAAGTTCCGATAATTACATGGATTCCATGGAATCCGGTTGCTATAAAAAAAGATGAACCGTAAACTGTGTCTGCAATAGTGAATGAGGATTCTTTGTATTCTAGTGCTTGTAAGATTGTAAAATAAATCCCTAAAATTACAGTAAAAAATAATCCTTGCAAGGTTTGACTATAATTATTTTCTATTAGACTATGATGAGCTCATGTTACAGTTACCCCTGAAGTTAACAAAATTAGAGTATTTAATAGGGGGATGTGAAGAGGATTGAACGGGATAATTCCTAGGGGGGGTCAGGTTCTTCCTAATTCAATAGTTGGGGCCAGACTTCTGTGAAAGAATCCTCAGAAAAATGAAATAAAAAAAAATACTTCTGATGTAATAAATAAAATTATCCCCCATCGGAGTCCCATAGTTACAGTATATGTGTGTAATCCTTGAAATGTTCTTTCTCGAGTTACATCTCGTCATCATTGAATTATAGTTAGTAAGGTAATTATTACTCCAATTATAAATAAATCAATATTATATTGATGAAATCATTTCACCAATCCTGATACTATAAGTATGGCTCTAAAAGCTCCTGTTAAAGGTCATGGTCTGTGATCAACTAAATGGTATGGGTGGTTTGAATGTGTTGTCATTAAATTACTTCTCTCGAATAAAGAGTTCTTAAAATAGCGAAAACATAGGATTGAATAATTGAAACTGCAAATTCTAGAGTTAAAAGTAAAATTTGTAAAATTAATAAAATATTAATTAATAAGAAACTTAGGGAAGATCCTGTATTTCCCAATAAAGTTAACAATAAATGCCCCGCAATTATATTGGCAGCTAATCGAACAGCCAATGTCCCTGGTCGAATGATATTTCTAATTGTTTCAATGCATACTATGAAAGGTATTAGAATAGGCGGAGTTCCTTGAGGAACTAAATGAGTTAGTATGTGTTGAGTGTTATTAAATCAACCAAAAATTATGAATCTAAGTCAGAGGGGTAGGGCTAAAGATAAAGTTATTGAAAGATGACTTGTGCTTGTAAAAATAAATGGAAATAAACCTATAAAATTATTGAATAAAATAAAAAAAAATAGAGAAATAAAAATAAATGTTCTTCCCCTATGGTTTAATGGCCCCAATAAAATTTTAAATTCTTTATGTAATATATTTAAAATAGTGATTCAAATAATTCTATATCGAGATGGCAAAAATCAGAATGTTGTGGGAATTATGAATATTCCCATTAGTGCTCCTAATCAATTTAGTGATAAATTTATGTTTGTTGAAGGGTCGAAGGTTGAAAATAAATTTGTTATCATTTTCAGTTTATGGTTTTATTTTTTATTTTTTTTATAAAGTTTAAGTTTGTTTTTATAGGGAAAAGGTAATAATTTATAAAATTAAAAATAAAAAAAATGATTAAGAATATTAAGTATAAAAAAATTCAATTTAGTGGTATTATTTGAGGAATTAAAGAGTATTAATAATTTAATAATTTTAGTTTGACATTCTAATGTTATTATTTAACTAATTCTTTTCACTAGAAGTAGGTGTTAATTTACTATAATTTGGTTTAAGAGACCAATGCTTACTTTCAGCCATCTAATGACAATTCACTTATTTTAGAGATTCAATTAATGAAAATATTTGATGGAACTCTTTCAATAACAATTGGCATAAAACTATGATTTGCTCCACAAATTTCTGAGCATTGTCCATAAAATAATCCTGGTCGACTTATAAATAAGTTAGTTTGATTTAATCGTCCTGGGGTTGCATCAATTTTCACTCCTAGAGAGGGGACTGTTCATGAGTGTAAGACATCTATGGCTGAGATTAATATTCGGATTTGTGAATTAAATGGGAGGATAATTCGGTTATCTACATCTAAAAGTCGGAAACCATTGGATGGTAACTCATTTGATGGGGTTATATATGAATCAAATTCAAGTTTTTTGAAATCTGAATATTCGTATCTTCAATATCATTGGTGTCCAATTGATTTTAGTGTTAATCAAGGGTTTCTAATTTCATCTAAAAGATATAACAATCGAAGAGAGGGAAGAGCAATAAAAATTAAAATAATTGCTGGTAGGATAGTTCAAATTACTTCAATAGTTTGTCCTTCTAGGAGGAATCGGTTAATAAATTTATTAAAAATTAAAGAAAATATTAAATATCCTACTAGAATTGTAATTATTGTCAAAATTATTAATGTGTGATCATGAAAAAAGGTTAGTTGTTCTATTAGGGGGGAAGCTCTATCTTGAAGAGAAATATCTGACCATGTCGCCATTTTTAATAAAAGTATTTACTTTATATATGAAGCTTAAATTCATTGCACTAATCTGCCATATTAAAAATTTGATAATATAGGTAATTCAGAGTAACTATGTTCAGATGGGGGGAAAGGTTGGAATCATTCAATTGAAGATGATATTCTATTAGAAAAAATCACTGGTCGCTGAGTAATAAAGGCTTCTCAAATAATATAAATAAATATTAATACTCCAATAAATGAAATAGTCGATCCTGTTGAAGAAATGATATTTCAGGATGTGTATGCATCTGGATAGTCAGAATATCGTCGGGGTATTCCTCTTAGTCCTAAAAAATGTTGGGGGAAAAATGTCAAATTTACTCCGATAAATATTACAATAAATTGAGTTTCTAGTAAATTATAGTTTAAAGATAAACCAGTAAATAGGGGGAATCATTGAATAAACCCCCCTAAGATAGCAAATACAGCCCCCATTGATAAAACATAGTGGAAGTGAGCTACTACATAGTATGTATCATGAAGAATGATATCAATAGAGGAGTTAGCTAATACTACTCCTGTTAGACCCCCCACAGTAAATAAAAATACAAATCCCAATGCTCATAACAATGATGGTCTGTAAGATATGTGAGAACCATGTAAGGTTGCTAGTCAAGAAAAAATTTTAATACCTGTAGGGACTGCAATAATTATGGTTGCTGAAGTAAAATATGCTCGTGTATCAACATCTATCCCCACTGTGAATATATGATGAGCCCATACTACGAATCCTAATAATCCAATAGCTAATATAGCATAAATTATTCCTAAGGATCCAAATGTTTCCCTTTTTCCTCTTTCTTGTCTAATAATGTGAGAAATTATTCCAAATCCCGGTAAAATTAAAATGTAAACTTCTGGGTGACCAAAAAATCAAAATAAATGTTGGTATAAAATTGGATCTCCCCCTCCCGCTGGGTCAAAAAATGAAGTATTTAAATTTCGATCTGTTAGTAGTATGGTAATTGCTCCTGCTAATACTGGCAAAGACAGTAATAAGAGTAAAGCTGTAATTCCCACTGATCATACAAATAAGGGTATTCGATCAAATGTTATTCCCACTGATCGTATATTAATGATTGTAGTAATAAAATTCACAGCCCCTAAAATTGAAGACACCCCTGCTAAATGAAGACTAAAAATAGCTAAGTCTACAGATGCACCCCCATGAGCAATGCCAGAAGATAAGGGGGGGTATACAGTTCATCCCGTACCGGCCCCTCTTTCCACCATTCTTCTCATTATAAGTAATGATAGGGATGGGGGGAGTAATCAAAATCTTATATTATTTATTCGGGGGAATGCTATATCAGGAGCTCCCAACATTAAAGGGACTAGTCAATTCCCAAATCCCCCAATTATAATTGGCATTACTATAAAAAAAATTATAACAAAAGCGTGGGCTGTTACGATTACATTATAAATTTGGTCATCCCCAATTAAAGAACCCGGGTTTCCTAGTTCTGTTCGAATTAATATTCTTAAAGATGTTCCCACTATACCCGATCAGGCTCCAAATAAGAAATATAATGTTCCAATATCCTTATGGTTTGTTGAAAATAATCATTTTTGCGGTAAAATGGCTGAATTTTAGGCGATAGATTGTAAATTTATTTATGGGAATTTTCTCTTTTACTAGGTGCTATATTTTATATAAAATATTAAATTGCAAGTTTAAAAAAAGATTAATTATCTTAGTACTTGGGGGGTAACTTATCAAAATTTATTCTAAAATAAGGCTTAAAGCTCCCTCTATTTATAGCTTTGAAGGCTATTAGTTTTTTTAACTTAAATCCTTTTATATAAAGTTTATAATTAATGTATATAAAATTAATCCAAAGATTGAAATAAATGAGAAAAAATTTGTTTTATTATTTAGTTTAAAATTATTATTAATTGGGAAAAATATTAGTTCATTGTTTTTTAATAAAATATTTGAATAAATGATTCGGATATAAAAAAATAATGTAATTAAAGTTATTATAATTATAAATATAGTTAAAATAAATATATTAAATCTTAAGTTTTGGATAACTATTCATTTAGGTAAAAATCCTAAAAATGGGGGCAATCCCCCTAAAGAAAGAAGATTTATTGATATAAGAAAATTAGTTATTTTGTTAGATTTATATATTAGGAATATTTGTTTTAGTAAAAATATTTTTATTTGATTAAATATCAGAATGATAGAGATAGAGATTAAAGAGTAAATAGAAAAGTATATTAATCAGATTATTTCACTAATTGATATAGAGCTGAATATTCATCCTATATGATTAATTGATGAAAATGCAAGAATTTTTCGTAATCTAGTTTGATTTAATCCCCCAATTCTTCCGATAAAGGTTGATATTAAAATAGTTAGATATAAGAATCTATTGGATTTGAGGGTATATATTATGATAATTATAGGGGCAATTTTTTGTCATGTTATTAGAATTATTGAATTTATTCAATTTATTCCTTCAATAATTTCTGGAAATCAGAAATGGAATGGTGCTGATCCTAATTTTAAACATATAGTTGAATTTATAATTATATAAATAGATTTATTTATTATAAATGATTCCGAAATTAATTTTGATTTTATTATTAAGATAATAATTGTTATTAATAAAATTGAGGATGCAATTGCTTGGATAATAAAATATTTAATTGATGATTCTGATGAATAGGGGTTATTTTTTATTGAGATAATTGGGATAAATGATAAAAGGTTTAACTCTAATCCTATTCATGTTCCTAGTCATGTTTTAGATGAAATAGTAATTATTGTTCCTATAACTAGGGTTAATATAAATATTAATTTATAAATATAAGTAATTAAAAAGAAAAGGATTATAACCTTTATATTTGGGGTATGAACCTAAAAGCTTATTTAGCTTATCTTTTTACATTTTAGTATAGGGCGTATGTAAATTTTTGATATTTGAGGAAATAGTTTAATTCTATTAAATGTAATAGATTTATTAATGATATATTAATTTATAGGATTATTAATTTATTAATAAGATCTTATATTTACTTACTAAAAAAGATTAATTTATAGTAATAATAATATAAAAATTATTTTATTTTTTATTTAAAATTAAATTTTTAATTAACAATAAGAATTTATTTAAAAATTATTTAATTTAATAAAGATTTATGGGAAATTTAAAAATTTTTTTCTTTAATTTATTTGATAGGTTTTTGAATCTGGATTTATATATTAAAGATAGGTATATAATTTAAAAATTAATTTATAATATTAAACTTATATATATAAAAAAAAATTTAATTAAATTTATATAAAATTAATCTGATAGATTAAGTTTAATTTTATTTTTATTAGATTAATTTAATATTTTTGATTATAAATTTGTTTATTATTGTAAAGATTAAAATTAAATATTTAGTTAAGAATAGAGGAAATTAAATTAATTTAATTAAAATTTTAAATTTATTAATTTATTAGGTTTATTTTAAAAAATATTAAAAACTTATGTTTAAATAAAAAATTAAATATTAAATTTGTTAATCATTTAAATTTAAATTATTTATTTAAATAAAAATATTAAATTTATTTATAAAAATCTATTAATATATATTTATATATATATATATATATATATATATATATGTATATTTGCGTGTGTGTGTATATATATTTATATATTAAATTTAAAATTAAATTTTTAAATTAATTTATTGGAGTTTGGGTTAGAATTATCATTAAAAAAAAAGTTAGGATTTAGATATTTAAATTTAAATAATTTATATATATATATATGTGTGTGTGTGTGTGTGAGTATTTATATATATATAAATTTATAATTATAAATGTAAATAATTAAGTAAAAATTTAAGTTGAATTAATTTATTACCAATTAAAATTTAAATTAATTTAAATATATAAATTGGGGTTATTTATATAGATAAATGATATTTAAATTATAAATATATAAATTGGGGTTATTTATATAGATAAATGATAAAGGGTTTAAATTGGGTTGATTTAATAGATCAGAAATAAATTTGTATTAATTATCGAGTTAGGTTAAATGAATTCAATAGGGGGTTTAATGAGAGTAAAAAAAAAATTACATTGTTCATTCCATCAAAATGATCCTTTTATCAGGCATCTCATT